GAAATTCATTTCGGACAATTGAACCTTCTCAAACTGTTTCTTTTTAAGAACTAAAAAGATTTGTGCCAAAACAACAGATGCCAAAAAGAACAAAAGGCCTTGGACACGTAGTGGATCTTGAAGTACTATTTCTGCATCTCCCTGACCAAATCCACCCACATTAGGATTACTTGTTAATGGTTGATCAAGTTTGATAGATTCGCCCTCTGAAACACGAAGTTCTGGTCCTGGAGGGATAATATCAACCGCTTGGCGTCCATCCAATGCATCCGTTATGGTTATTTCGTACCCCCCTTTTTCTTTTCGTATGATTTTGCTTACTATACCCGCTGCTGTAGCATTATAAACCGTATTGTTACTTTTTGTCCCGTCGGGATAAATCTGGCCCCTTCCCCTGTTACCACCTACGTATATTGGGTATTTTAAGAAGTGAACATCTTTATTAGTCGCGGGATCCGGGGAAAGAATAGGAAAAGCGATTTCACTATATTTCTTACCAGGAACAGGCCCTATCACAAGAATATTTTTTTTAGTGGGGCCGTAATTCTGAAAAGATAGATTGCCTATCTTTTCTTTCATCTCGGGAGAAATACGACTGGGGGGGGCTAATTCAAACCCTTCCGGTAAAATAAGAACGGCCCCTACATTCAACCCCCCCTTTTTACCATTAGCAAGAACTTGTTTCAGTTGCATATCATAAGGAATTCTAACAACTGCTTCAAACACAGTATCAGGAAGTACCGCTTGCGGAACCTCAATATCCACAGGTTTATTAGCTAAATGGCAATTGGCGCATACAATACGACCAGTGGCTTCTCGTGGATTTTCAAAACCCTGCTGCGCAAAAATGGGATATGCATTTGAAATGGAGGCCCGAGTTATTATATATATCATGAGTGATACGGAAATGAATCGAGTAATCTCTTCCTTTATCGAAGAAAAAGTATTTCTAATTTGCATGGTCCAATCGTTGATCCCGAAAATTTCTACAATAAAATTGGGTAGGTCGCTAGTATAGTTCCCTATCCACGATTTTGCTATTTACTGAAATAATTTTACTGGAATATAGGAGGAATCCTCTGAATGGGTAGAAAGAGTAAGGTAAGTACGACCTGGAATGCTTTGCTTAGGTACAAAGTAAGAAACATTCTAATTGACTCGTTTTTCAGTCATTCATTGAATGATAAATCACTACAAGTGACGGAGATACACGATTTAAATAAAGGAAAATCCAATATTTGAAAATTGTATCTAGAATGACTGGAAAAGTGGAAACAAGACCAGATATAATTTGATCATTATGAAAAAATCCAAAATCGTTATAGACATAGCCAATCATTAGTTCCCAACCGTGGGGCGAATGGAATCCGATACATAAATCAGTTACTAAAAGAATGGAAAAGGCTTTTATTGTGTCGCTTAAATTATATAGGAATTCTTGAACCCAAGAATTAAGAAAAACAAGTTCTTCATTACCCAGAATAGAATAAGCACTTAGAATAACGAAACAGATTAGATTTGTCGAGAAGTGCAAAATTGTATGGATATGATCCTCATCGTGTATCTTGATCAATTGGATTGTTTCTTTGTGGAGCCCCATACGAAACTTTTGTAGATGTCTTTCCGGGAATTCCTTTACCATTTCATCCAAGAGAAATAGCTCCTCTAATTCTATGAATTTTTCTAGAATACTCTTTTCTTGAATATCGTTCAAAAAGGTTTCGGATTGCCTAGTATTCCACCAATTAGTAACCCAAGATTCTAGACTTTTATTAAATGAGAGAGTGATCCACCGGGGCAAAAAGACTACAAATACTATAAATGAAAGATATCGAAGGGGAATAGATGCGCTCTTTTTTGTCATTTTTTCATCTGTGAATTGTCACCTCATTCGTTGACTCTATGCGATCTAATATTTCTATCAAGCATAAGTTCTATTATAAGGTATCGCACCTATTAATTATTAATTTATTAATCGAGACCCCATTTTTTAGTTGTGATTCAGAGGTTAGTCCTTTAATCTAGTGTAGAAAAAATACAGAAATAGAAGAAGAATCCACTTCGAATTCGAATTCAAATGAAGAAATAATAAAAAAATAGATTGTTTCCAGATATCTTAATTGATTAAATATTCGAAGTAATTACTCCCCTTTGATGAATGCCCGAAAGATTCAAATAAAGATTCCAATAATGAATATTTTTCGGATTTCGAAATGAAAGAACTTCCTGTTTATTAAAAAAGAAAATATCAAATATTTCGAAAAAAAAAATTGACAGACAAAAACAAAAAAGGTTTCGTTTTATATTATGGCTTATGGCCGCCACGTACACGTTTGCCTTGCTTTGGCCCCACGAGGCGTTCTGAAGAAACTTTAATTAAGTAAGTTATGCTTATAGAAAAAAAAGGATTCTTAGGGGTTTTCCTCTTGCTGAGAAAGCATTTATTTTGCAGTTTCTTTTTTCAAAATACTTCAATTGGTACACGCAAGAAATAGGCCAATTCCGCAGCCTTTTGCTCAATTTCCCGTGGAGTCAAATTCTCATCAGTACGAGTCAAGGGAACGTCTCCCAGGCCTCTTATTTCCATATAAAGGACACGACGAGCATAAATACCCTCTTTTACTTCTATTCTGATGGACTGAATATCTTTCATAAGGAATCGTAAAAAGATGCGGCGATTTTTTCCAGGAAATCCCCAACGAAAAATGCGCACTATTCCTTCTTTTCTATCAAATCGATCATAACCGCTACCTACATTCCATGTAATTGTGCACCACAAATAGGAACTAATAAAGAGACCCGCGATCCCATAGAAAGACATTACGATCCCTTGTGGGAAAAAAAGGATTTGTTGAGACGGAAAGAAGGATATCAAATTCTTATCAAGATAACTAGAAATTCCAACCAAAAAGAATCCTAATGAACCTAAAAAAAGGATAAACGCCCAGCAGAAATTACTTGTTTTGCGAGATCCTGCTATAAATTCTATCCATATATATTCTGATCGCCAACTCATACATAGTAGATCCAGTTGCATTTTATGGAATAACAAAAAAAAAGTTTCACTTTACTTTTTTTTCCGAAGTAACTCTCATCAACTAGTACTATTCTGATGTGAACTTTTAGTAGTAATTAATCGAATTGGTTAGATATAATAAAATAAAAGCATCCCCTTCATATGATTCCCTATCAATAGCTACATACATACGGATAGATTTACTTTAATTTCAGACATGAGTTCGGATCCCAGCTTTTTTTTTTTATTGCTAGAATTCGTCTGTCCATATATCATGTTTACGCATGTATAAGATCTTTTTCATTTATGTTCGGAGAAAGCCACCTGTTATTCTTATACAATATTCTACTAAATGGATATCCTTGTTCGCTAAGTCTTGAAAAAAAAAACTAGATGAGATTTGACCACATCAGATTTAAAAAATCTTTTTTTTTTGAACATGAAGAGATAAAGAGGCCATTGCAATTGCCGGAAATACTAGGCCCACTAAAGGCACAAAAAAGGAGGGTAAGTTGTTGAGAATTGTCATAGAATGGGGTACCTCGATTTAATATTTGTACCTGTTATTGTTATATTGTTATAAGGATATCTTATAATAATTATAATTCATATTATAATTCGTATATTAGTATACTAAGTATATCGAAGTGAGTATATATAATAAGTGCAAGCAATGTCGAACTAAATAAACGAACTTATTCATCTTTCTACATGAAATAGATGTATGTATGATAATCCACTTTCTTTATTATTCTTACTTCTTTTATTTTTATTCTTATATTGTTCTTATCTTCTTCTTCTAATTTCTTTTTTAATAAAAAAAGAGTCTCTTAAAAATTTAAAAATCCCCGAAAGATTCGTTAGAATCCGACCCAAGAGCAGGAATTCTTATAAAAAGGGGACTTCTTGGGAGATATAGAAAGATGCAAGATTCTATATTTTCTATATTTGAAATATATACATATAGAAGAGGCGAACAGAACACGAAATTCGTTTTATTTGCCTTGCCTCCTAATTCGAAGGAAGAATTCGCTTTGTTGTTTTTTTACCGATATTACTAATCAGCAATATCGGTAAAAAAAAACAATTATCCGCATGATTCTTTCTACAATTAAATCTTATGTCACCAAATAAAAATTCATTTTTTCGGTTTTTTATTTTGATTCTGATAAACTAACTAACTAGTTGTTCGCCACAAAAAAAAGTTGAACTCAAGACTCTACTTGATTGAATTTTTATTGAAAGGAAAAAAGGCGTGTAGCTGAAATAGCTCACTCAGAACACCTTTTAAAGGGTTACGTGGTACGATTGGATCGAATAAGCCCTTATGGAATAAATATTCAGCCGCTTGTGAACCTTCAGGTACTGTCTTATTCAATGTTTGTTCAATTACTCTTTTACCCGCAAATGCAATATAGGCATTAGGTTCGGCAATAATGATATCCCCCAACATACCAAAACTAGCTGTTACTCCACCAGTAGTAGGAGATGTAAGAATTGATACATAGAATAACTTTTTATTTGATTGATAATCATATAAAGCAGAAGATATTTTAGCCATTTGCATCAAGCTCAAACTTCCTTCTTGCATGCGTGCCCCTCCGGAAGCACACACTAGAATAAGAGGTAAAAGTTTATTGGTAGCATACTCGATCAAACGGGTGATTTTCTCGCCTACTACGGATCCCATACTACCCCCCATAAACTGAAAATCCATAACCCCAATTGCGACGGGAATCCCGTTTAGTTGACCTGTACCTGTTTGAACAGCCTCTGTTAATCCTGTTTTTTTTTGATAAGAATCAATACGATCTTTATAAGGTTCCTCTTCTGAATGAAATTCAATGGGATCCAGAGAAACCATGCCGTCATCCATCGGATCCCAAGTACCTGGATCAACCGAAAGTTCGATTCTATCTGAACTACTTATTTTCAAATAATATCCGCATTGTTCACAAATATTCATTTTTGACTTCAAAAATTT